CTGTTTAATATTAAATCTTAAAGCATTCGGAATTTCTTTCTTATTTTATTTCTTTCTTATCTTTTTTCTAAATAGAAAAAAAAAATATATTCTATATTTTATGTAATATATAGAAATGGAAATAATAGATAAATATCAATATATTTATATCTATATTGATATTGCGTCCAATAGGATTTGAACCTATACCAAAGGTTTAGAAGACCTATGTCCTATCCATTAGACAATGGACGCTTTTCGCTTTTTTTGACTTCCCAATTGTTAAAAAAAAGAATGTGCGAAATCTTTTTAGCAATTGTGTATTGAATTTACTTCAATACACAATTGCTATTAGACAATTCTAATAGAGAAAATTGTCTCTAATAAAAAAAGGGGGGGCAATTTATAATTTAGAGCGGGTAGCGGGAATCGAACCCGCATCGTTAGCTTGGAAGGCTAAGGGTTTTAGTCGACGTCGATGGATCAGTTTTATATTTTTAACGTCTCTAATTCAAAACCGAACATGAAACTTTGGTTTCATTCGGCTCCTTTATGCTGGATGGAGAAATTCCCAAATAAAATAAGATGGGAACGAAATGAAAATTCGACCCATAACATCTATGTTAGCTTTTTTTTCCGCCCGGATGCTTTCACAGAAAATTTTGCTTTATAGATGATCCTTCTAGAAGATAGAAAAGGAGAACTCGAACAATCTTTCTAGTTACTTCGTTCTTTATTTCTATTTAACGGAATCCTTAGGAAAAGTCTTTTGTTTCCACCGAGCTAAAACAATATAATATGTCGATGTCTTTAGTAAACCAAAGTTCTCGTTTAATAGCTATTTTGCTTCAATTTTTTCTATATCAAACAAAAAATAGAACTGAAGATTTAGTTACGATTAGAAAGAAACTTTTTTGGCTTTATCCATGGATCCTCTTGTTATACTTATTGAATTGTAAATAGTCATCCAATTCAAAAATTATGTTTCGGAATTTCATAATCCAAATTGACATTTGATTAGAGTCTTTGGATACAAATTACGAGAATCTATAATCTTCCTTGAATCTTTCATTGAAAGGTAAAGGACTAAATCCTTTTAAGAAATAAAGTTTTTGATCGGAAGATTAATCAAACCGAGAGACCCTTTAACTATTAAAGGGGTTAAAGGAACGAATCACACTTTTACCACTAAACTATACCCGCTACAATGCAATTATTGCATATAAATTGACCTTTTGTCGAACAAAGTAATCGGGAGAAAAAAATCTGAAAAAAAAAATTCGAAAATTATAGCGTAGACTTAATAAAATTAGTCAAAGCGGGGATTCCATTTTTTTTATTTCAGATCTTTTTTGTCTAACAATCCATCGGATGGGTCTTTTTAACTTTAACAAAAAAAGGCCCGGCTGGGGACTGACCAGGCCAGGCTATTAAAATAAAAAAGATCTTTTATTTATGTTTGGACGAGACAAAATTAAAAAAGGATTCTCTATTTCTATTTTTGTGATTTGATTTATTTCTCTTTCGAGTTCGAGCCTTTTCTTTATCTAATCTTTATCTACATTTTTTATGTAAATAGTGATAAAGTTCTATAAAAAAAGTTATATAATAGTAATATATATATTATTTATATAGAAATATATGATAAATATACATATATAATAAAAAAGAAATTATATATATATATACTATAATATAGAAAATGAAAATATATATATAATATTAAAGTAATATAAAGAAGAATCTATACAAAAATAAAGTAAAGTTTTTTAATAATAAAGTGGAGAAGGTTTTTTTCAAGCCCTTTTTTGTCTAATGGAACCTAATTAAGTATCCCTTTTCGATTAGGAGAGATGGCTGAGTGGACTAAAGCGTTGGATTGCTAATCCATTGTACGAGTTAATCGTACCGAGGGTTCGAATCCCTCTCTTTCCCCTTCTCTTTTTGATGATGTGTAATAGATAAAATCCTAATCAAATTCGCGCATTTCCACTAATTAATAATAAAAACCCTTTCTTTTTTATTCTTCACGTCCCGGATTACGTCCTGGATCATTAGATAGGAATCCAAATATGAAGAGAGAAACAAAGAATATAACTACAGTGTATACAAAAAGTTTGAGAGTAAGCATTACACAATCTCCAAGAGATTACTAAAAAAAAAAAAAAAGAGAATAGATTCTCTATTTTTATACTAAATATCTAGATATTTTTTTTGTGAACTCGGATCTAATTAGGTTCTTTCATTTAGGGAAAAGAAGATAAAACTGAGGAAATAGAATGATCCAGATTTAATATGGCTACCAAAAAAATTCAATCCAATGTTTGAATTGAAAGTTCCTTCCTACGTCAAGATTTTTTGATCTTTTGAATTGTTGGAAGAATCAAAATCGTGAATTTTTCTAAGACAGTATTAATAATTTCATCGAAAACTTACAGCTGCTTGCCAAACAAAGGCTAAGAGAAGAAAGAAAAGAGGTATTACGGGCATAACATCTACGATTGGATTCAAAAAGGCGTAGGCCTCCGGCAATTTGGCGACTAAAAAAGTGCTTGAAAAAAGGGCAGAATTCAAACAAATACAGATCAAATTAAATATATTAAGCATAACAAAAATTGGTGTTCTTGTGGATAATTTCATTTTGATTGAGTTATTAATATATTTTTTATATAAGGAAAAAAATAAAGAAAGATAGTCTAAAAAGACTTTGTTGAACTTACTCAATCAAAAATCCTTTAATTCTCTTATGAGAATTAAAGAAATAATATTTTCATACAATATCTTAATTGAATTCTATGTAATGATCAATAAAGTAAGTTTTATTTGTTATCTACACGTGCCAAAACTATAGCACCAATGTAATCGATATTTAATTTGGGCGGAAATTGAATTGACGAACAACCAATAGCAATATTACTCTTTTAGTAGTCTTGAATAAAAATAGAAATGGGGCGTAGCCAAGCGGTAAGGCAACGGGTTTTGGTCCCGCTATTCGGAGGTTCGAATCCTTCCGTCCCAGAGTCCAGTCATTACGGAATCAATCCTCTATTGCCTTTGTACACGATCTTTTTCTTTCTGTTTCAAAACCCAATATTTTTTAAGAATAAAATCTTGAAATGAAAAGAAGAATCAACTTTTTTTTCATCATTTCAACCGAATTCACAAAAAATCTATTTACTTTTTTTTTTTATTTGTGTGTGATGTAGGTAAGTAAGGTAGAACCATAGATTCTAAGAGTTTTAATAAAAAAAGATATATATATTTATATATATAAATATAGATTTCTATTCAAATTTCGATTTGACATATATACAATCTAATATGGGATTCATTTTAATTCTGACTGAACCTTTTACGCGTAGATTCACTATTCCATTCATAGAGAAAGAAAAAGTATAGATTACGATATACTGACTGAACTATGACTATTCATGATTCCATAATTGAATCAATTACACAAACTAGAGGAATGTTATGGTAAAACTTCGTTTAAAACGATGTGGTAGAAAGCAACGTGCGACTTGAATTGAAGGACATGATCTGCTGTGGATTTTTTGATCCGCCACCTTTTATATTAGGAATATAGGTGCTCTTGGCTCGACATTTTGTGTTCTATTTTACTAGAGTTCTACACTTTTTTTTGAATATAAAAAAGAGTACAGGATGGAGCTCGAGGAGAATAGAAAGTTTTTATTCCTTTCGCAGGAGTAAGGATCTAGGGTTAGTGCGAATCAATAAGTTGGAACAACTTCGTAAGTCTTTTTATTTTTATATAAAAAAAAAAAAAAAAAAAAAAGCCCTTTCAAGTAATTTTACAATGGAAAGGGGAAATTTTCTTAAAATTGTAAAATTCTTTGAATCAAAAGTCTATCATGCGTGAATCAAGCGTTTGTATGATTCTTTGATAGAAAGAAAAGAAATCATAAACAAAATAAGGGGCTTGTTGCTGCCCTTTTTTAATAAAACGATTTAAGATCACCGAAGTCATGTCTAAACCCAAAGATTCAAAGTAAAGATAAAGAATCCTGAAACAAGGAAATCCAGTTTTCAATTGTTTGAACAACTAGATCAGAATGAAGAATCAAAATTGATTATAAAAAATGAGACAAACAAAAAAAGGGTTAGAGACTGCTCAATAAAAAGAGTACTTAAGGATTCTCTGTTGAGATATTTGAGAGTTATTTAACTTGAGTTACGAGAGTACGAATGTTACGAACGCTTTTTCTGAAAAAAAAAATATTTAGGGTTTCAATACTGGCTAATTAATTTCATGTTTTTATTAATCTATTGAATATTTGACTTTTATACAGAGAGTTAACTTCTACTCATTCCATTTTTTTCTCGAGCCGTACGAGGCCAAAGCCTCTTATACGTTTCTAGGGGGGGGTATTATTCATATACATCTATCCCAATGAGCCGTTTATCGAATCGTTGCAATTGATGTTCGATCCCGAAGAGAAGGAAGAGATCTTCGGAAGGTGGGTTTTTATGATCCGATAACCAATCAAACTTATTTAAATCTTCCTGCTATTCTCGATTTCCTTAAAAAGGGTGCTCAACCAACAAGAACAGTTCATGATATTTCAAAGAAGGCGGGGATTTTTACGGAATTAAGTCTTAATAAAACGAAATTGAATTAATGAAATATAAAAAAGAGGATGTGAAAGACTCATATATAGCTTGGTATAAAATTTTATCTACTCTTTTCTTTCCTCCTCTTTCGTTTCCATCATATTTATTTTGATTTTTTCGAATTTCGATTTATTATTAGTACTCTTCCTAAAGTACGAAAACTCAAAAAGACTCTACTAACAACTACCATTTTTTATAATCATAAACAAATTTATGAAAAGAATTTTTGATCTTTGGATCTAGAGAAATTAGAATTTTTGTATAAATACAAAATTTTATTGTATAAAAAATAATACTGTATATTAATATATATATATATATTATTAATTTGAATAATTTATTCATTATTCATAAAAAATGAAAGGCCAGAAAAAACGGGTCTAAAAAAGTATAAAAAGATTTGAGATTACCTTACTCGGCTTAGTTTTCATTCATTGTATGAACTAACAAACCACGGGGTTAAACTTTTTTATTTCTTTTTTCTATTCTTTTCGCTATATTCAAAATTCACAATCATATTGACAACAGTGTATCGACCAAATATAATTCTCTCATAGAGAAATAGATCCATTTATCCCTGACGCGCACATGACTGGATTTTGCTTTTTTGTTCTTTATTCTGGTTGTATCTACATATTTGCAGTACTTTACTTTTTTTGTTTTTTGGGGTTGCTAACTCAACGGTAGAGTACTCGGCTTTTAAGTGCGACTAGCATCTTTTACACATTTGTATGAAGAAAAGGATTCGTCCAGATCTGCGGTAGAGTTTGTAAGACCACGACTGATCCTGAAAGGAATGAATGGAAAAAATAGCATGTCGTATCACGGGAGAATTCAGATAACATTTTTTTTTTGCTTTTCTGATCGGTACAATCTTGTTTTCGGTGTCGAAAAAAAAAAAAAAGAATTCCAATTTGGGTCGAGTGAATAAATATAAATGGATGGATAAAAAACCAGTTTTCCTGATTCCAGGAAAAAAAAAAAGAAACGAGCTTCCATTCGTAATTTGAAAAATTACCCGATCTAATTAAATGTTAAAAATAGATTAGTGCCTAATACGGGTATGGGAAGGAATTTTTTTCTTGCGTGTTATTATCAATTTTTTCATGAGTCCTAATTATTTTTTCCCTAGTCCGTTTAGGTTAGGTTGGAGATGGATGTGTAAAAGAAGCAGTATATTGATAAAAAAAATATATATATTTCCAAAATCAAAAGAGCGATTAGGTTAAAAAAATAAAGGATTTCTAATCATATTGTTTTGTTATTCTATAATATAACGAATATAACGAACAGAAACCTATTAAAGATAGAGAATCCGGTTAGCAGTCTACCTGTTTATGAGGTATCTATTGCTTTCGTAATCTAATACCTTATTTTGACTGTATCGCACTATGTGTCATTTCAGAACTCAAGAAAATCAAGGCTTTACTTTTAGTTCAAATCGAATTTCAATCCAAATGGATAAATTTCAAGGATATTTAGAGTTCGATGGGGCTCGGCAACAGAGTTTTCTATATCCACTTTTTTTTCGGGAGTATATTTATGTACTTGCTTATGATCATGGTTTAAATAGATTAAATAGAAATCGCTCTATTTTCTTGGAAAATCCGGATTATGACAAAAAATATAGTTCACTAATTGTGAAACGCTTAATTTTGCGAATGTACGAACAGAATCGTTTGATTATTCCCACAAAGGATTTGAACAAAATGGGGCATACCAATCTTTTCTATTATCAAATGATATCTGTTTTATTTGCAGTGATTGGAGAAATTCCATTTTCTCTAAGATTGGGATCCTCTTTCGAAGGAAAACCATTAAAAAAATCTGATAATTTACAATCAATTCATTCAATATTTCCCTTTTTAGAAGACAAATTCTCACATTTTAATTATGTGTTAGATGTACTAATACCTTACCCCATCCATCTAGAAATCTTGGTTCAAATCCTACGTTACCGGGTAAAAGATGCCTCTTCTTTGCATTTTTTTCGGTTCTGTCTATACGAGTATTGCAATTGGAATAATTTTTTTATAAAAAAAAAATCAATTTTGAATCCAAGATTTTTATTGTTCTTATATAATTCTCATGTATGTGAATACGAATCCATCTTTTTTTTTCTACGCAAGCAGTCTTCTCATTTACGATCGACATCTTATGAAGTTTTTTTTGAGCGAATTTTATTCTATGGAAAAATACAACATTTTTTAAGAGTCTTTGTTAATAATTTTCCGGCGATCTTAGGGTTACTCAAGGATCCTTTCCTACATTATGTTAGATATCACGGAAAATGCATTCTGGCAACAAAGGATACGCCGCTTCTGATGAATAAATGGAAATATTATTTTGTTAATTTATGGCAATGTTATTTTTCCGTATGGTTTCAATCGCAAAAGATAAATATAAATCAATTATCTAAAGATAATTTAGAGTTTCTGGGTTATCTGTCAAGTTTGCGATTAAATCCTTTAGTGGTACGTAGTCAAATGCTAGAAAACTCATTTCTAATAGATAATGTTAGAATCAAATTGGATAGCAAAATTCCAATTTCTTCTATTATTGGGTCGTTGGCTAAAGATAAATTTTGTAATGTATTAGGGCATCCCATTAGTAAAGCGACCTGGACGGATTCATCAGATTCTGATATTCTCAACCGATTTGTGCGTATATGCAGAAATATTTCTCATTATTACAGCGGATCTTCAAAAAAAAAAAATTTGTATCGAATAAAATATATACTTCGTCTTTGTTGTGTTAAAACTTTGGCTCGTAAACACAAAAGTACTGTACGCGCTTTTTTAAAAAGGTTGGGCTCGGGTTTATTGGAAGAATTCCTTACGGGGGAAGACCAAGTTCTTTCTTTAATCTTCCCAAGAAGTGATTATGCTT